AATCTGATGAATCCGCCCAAGCAGGCTTACTAATGGGATGTCCTGAAAAGTTACAAAATTTCGCTTTAGCCAATGATCCAATCAAAGGAATAATTGGAACTATAGTATCAAACTTTTTAATAACAATATCTATAATAAATGACTTTTCTAACATTTGACTCCTTACTGCTGAAGGAGTTGGTCGTACACTTGAAAGATAACCCAGAAAATCGATAAAATGATTGGATAATTGGTTTATATGAATCCTATCCGGTTGAGACCAAAAGTAAAAATGACATTCCCATAAATTTACAAGGTAATATTTCCATTTCTTCATCAGAAGAGGGGTTCCTTTTGAAGACAAAATGGATTTTCCTTGAAATCTGAAATACTGTATGAAAGGATCCTTGAACAACCATAGGATAGTATGAAAATCATTACGAAAATCCACTAAAAAATGTTCTATTTTTCTATAAAAATGTGTTCGATCAAGAAAAGCTCTAGAAGACGTTGATCGTAAATGATAAGATTGTTTACGGAGAAAAACAAATATGGATTCCGATTCATATACATGAAAATTATATAGGAACAGGAAAAATCTTTGATTCTCTTTTGAAAAAAAGAGAATCATTTTCGTTTTTTGAGTAATAAGACTATTCCAATTATGATACTTGTAGAGAAAGAATCTCAATAAGTGCAAAAAGGGAGCATCTTGTATCCAAGAGCGAAGGGTTTGAACCAATAGTTCCAGATGGATAGGGTAGGGTATTAGTATATCTAATACATGATTTAAATGTAATAATTTATCCTCTAAAAAGGGAAATATGGAATGAATTGATCGTAAAGTAGTCATAGATTTGTCTATTTCTTTACTTTCTGGGGAAGATACTAATCGCAGTGAGAATGGAAGTTCCACAATGACTGCAACCCCCTCTGATATCATTTGAGAATCCAAATTTTTATTATGCCCGAAAAAAAAATTTGGATTAGAATCATTCGTAAAAATAATCAAATGCTTCTGTTGATACATTCGAGTAATTAAACGTTTAACAATTATTAAACTATATTTTTTGTCATAACCTAAATTTTCCATAGGCTCATAAAGAATCGATTTATTTAACCCATGATCATGAGCAAGTGCATAAATGTATTCCTGAAAGAGAAGTGGGTATAGGAAGTCCCGTTCTCGCGATCTATCTATCTTTAAATAGCCTTGTAATTCCTCCATTTGAAATTCGATTTGAACCAAAACCAGGGATTTCTTGGGTCATCAAATGATACGATACATAGGTACGATACAGTCAAAACAAGGTATCAAGGTATCATAGTAAGAAAAGATACCTTGGAAATGATTAATCCATGGATTCTCTCTTTTTCCATCCGATTGGTTCTTGTTCGTTATAAGATACCGAAGATGTTTAGAAATCCTTTATTTTTGCAACCCGATCGCTCTTTTGACTTTAGAATTATATTTCTCAATATACTGTTTCTTTTACACATTCGTCTCCGCACAGGGATATAATTAATAGAATAGTTAGGATTCAAAAAAAAAGTGAAGAATCCACTTATTAAATTAAAGTGATTTCATAACCTTTGCCCGCCCCAGGGACTAATATATTTCTAACGTATAATTAGATCGGGTAATTGGTAATTATTCGAATTAAGAACCGAAGCTCGTTGCTCTTTTTGTTTCCCTATAATTGGAGCTTTTTGGCTCTATCCATTTATTCACTCGATCCAACCATAATTGATTTTTTGTACCGCTCTAAGAATTAAAACTCTAACAAACTAAACAAATATTTTGTACCGATCCCGTAAGGGTTAAGTACTCTATCTTAAAATTATTTATTTATGATATGAGTTATTCATTTATACGACATGCTGTTTTTTCCATTCGTTCCCTCTCAGGATCAGTCGGGGTCTTACAAACTCTACCAACGGTATGGACGAATCCGTTCCTTCATCCAAATGTGTAAAAGATTTTAGCCGCACTTAAAAGCCGAGTACTCTACCGTTGAGTTAGCAACCCAAAAATAGAATTATGGTGTGTAGATACGATCGAAAAAAAAAAGAGAGATTGGATTGCACAACCCCATCAAAAACATTTTTTTATAGTAAATTATGAACATAAAAATGAACAGCTATAGCTATAATGAAAATCTGAAAAATTCCCGGATAAGATAAATGAAATATATCCCAGAGAATTTAAGGAACCTATCGCTTACATGAAGTAAAGTAAAAAAAAAACTTATAGGGCGTGGATAAATAGATCTATTTATCCACGATCAATTATATTTTTTCAATGCACTATTGTCAATATGAACGTTGAGAAAAAAAATAATATTTTTATTATAAAATAATAAGAACTTGTGTTGGATTGGCATTTCATAGATAACCTACCTAGAGAATAAAAAAAGTGTAGATGTCGAAAAGAAAAAAAGAATCAAGAAGAAAACCTCGGGTTTATTCAATATCCATAAAGATACCATAAGAAAGCTCGGCCCCTTTTTTTAGTGGAGTCTCGCCAAAAACTACCCGATTGGGGGATAATACCATACATAATTTTATGGATAGAACAAAAGATGGGGAAACGGGAAGGGGAATAGTGAAGAAAAAATTACACAAAACTAGACTAGCTCTTTTTTATTTTCTCGTTTTTATATGTATTGTATGAATTACATTTTATTTCGCGTAATTAACGCGAAGTTCCTTAAATATCTCCGCCTTCTTTAAAATATCATGAACAGTTTCCGTAGGTTGAGCGCCTTTTTCAAGGAAATATAAAATGGCGGGAACATTTGAAGAAGCTTGATTTTTTATTGGATCATAAAAACCCACTTTACGAAGATCTCTTCCTTCTCTTCGGGATCGAACATCAATTGCAACGATTCGATAAATGGCTCATTGGGATAGATATAGATGAACAATTCCCCCCTTAGAAACGTATAGGAGGCTTTCTCCTCGTACGGCTCGAGAAAGAATGATTCTAATGTCATAGTATATAGAGTGGCAAATAGATCCATAAAATAATCAATTAAATTAAATCGAAACTATGATTTTTTTCGTTTTTTTTGGTCGAAAACCCGAAAAACCATTCGTACTTATAACTCAAGTTAGATAATTCTCAAAGAGTTCAAAGGAAAATCCCGAGTCCTTGGCATTTCATTTATTGAGCTGTCTCTAACCCACTTTTTTGTCTCGTTTTTTATCCATTTTTTGGATTCTTTTTTTTTATTTTGTTCAAAGTGTTGAGACAAAAAAAATGGGTGTTTTCTTGTTCCAGGATCGTTTATCTTCGTTTTGAATCATTGGGTTTAGACATTATTTCGGTGATCTTTAATCGTTTCAAAATGGCAGCAACATACCTTTTGTTATTTATTGACTATCGAAGAATCGTATAAACGCTTGATTCCCGTGTGATACACTTTATGATCGAAATAGTTTTTCCAATTCCAACAAAAATTTCAAATCCAAAAGGATATTTTATTCGAATTGAATCTTTTGAATTTCTATATCGAAGATATGCTTACGAAGTTGTTCTAACTTATTGATTGACATTAACCATAGATCCTTACCTCTGAGAAATTAATTAATCTTTTCCGCTCGAGCTCCATCGTGTATTATTTACTTTTACTTTAACTAACAACCCCATTTAGTTGGGTTGTGGGTTGGTTAAAGTAAATAATTAGAACCGAACAAACTATGTCGAGCTAAGAGCACCTCATAATTTATATATTAAAAAATGGTGGATGTAAGAATCCACAACCGATCATTCCTTCAAGTCGCACGTTGCTTTCTACCACATCGTTTTAAACGAAGTTTTACCATAACATTCCTCAAGTTTGTTTGGAACCGGTATGGAATTGATTCAATATGGAATCATGAATAATCATTTAATTTACTCAATGGATACATAATCATAATATAATCATAATATAATAATCCGTACTTTTTTTTCTATTTCTATACTGTATATATATAATATAGATTTCTTTTTGTCTTCCAGAAGTAATTCTTATCAACCAGCACTCTTATTATGATGTGAACCCTTAGGAGTAATTCATCGAATCGCTTAGATATAAAAAAAATCTCTTTCATATGATTCCACTAGGGATATCTACATACATCTAGATGGTATTTAACTATAACTTTCTGTAATATAGATTGTATATTCCTATTGCTAATTCTAGTTGCTGTAGTACATAGTACTCAAAATATTTGAAAAAGCGGATCCAAGGCATGAAAATATCCTCTCGATCCATTTATTTATGATACATGAAGGATAGAAATACAGATCAAGCTCCCTTACTTTAGCGATTTACTTTGCCAAACAAAACAAAGGGGAGGGAAAAATTCTACGAACCCTTGTTGTTTTATTTTAGGTTAGGTTCAAGTTTGACGGGAATAATATTCTACGACTAGCAACTCATTTATTTCCAAACCGACCCACTTACTATCTATTATTTGATTGACTGATCCTTTATATTGGGATGGGTGAAGAGTTAAATGTTTTGGCAATTTTTCACGGGGAGATGAATCAAGATAATTTTGAATCAGAGCTCTGGATTTTTGTTCATCCCTTGTAGTAATAATATCTCGGGGTTTGCATCGATAACTTGGTATATCTACTATATGACCATTAACTAAAATATGCCTATGGTTAACTAATTGTCGGGCTCCAGGAATGGTCGAAGCCATACCTAATCGAAAAAGGATGTTATCCAAACGCATTTCAAGTAATTGTAGTAAAACCTGACCTGTTGATCCTTTTGCTTTTCCAGCGATATGAACGTATTTAAGTAATTGTCTTTCCGTTAGACCATAATGAAAACGCAATTTTTGTTTTTCTTCTAAACGAATACGATATTGAGATTTTTTCCCGGAGCGTGATTGGTTTCTAGGATCACTTCCGGGTGTGGTTCTTTTACTAGTACATCTGAGAATTTTTAATTGGCTAGTTAGTCCCGGTAAAACACCCAGACGGCGTATTTTTTTGAAACGAGGCCCTCGGTAACGAGACA